CTTTCTCCGAGCTCGGATTATAGAAGAAGGAATCGAGAAGAAAGTATCAGCAACAACTGGTTTTATTACGGGACAGCTCATGATGTTCATATCGATCTATTATGCGCCTCTGCATCTAGCATTGGGTAGACCTCATACAATAACTGTACTAGCTCTACCGTATCTTTTGTTTCATTTCTTCTGGAACAATCACAAACACTTTTTTGATTATGGATCTACTACCAGAAACTCAATGCGTAATCTTAGCATTCAATGCGTATTCCTGAATAATCTAATTTTTCAATTATTCAACCATTTCATTTTACCAAGTTCAATGTTAGTCAGATTAGTCAACATTTATATGTTTCGATGCAACAACAAGATATTATTTGTAACAAGTAGTTTTGTTGGTTGGTTAATTGGTCACATTTTATTCATGAAATGGGTTGGATTGGTATTAGTCTGGATACAGCAAAATGATTCTATTAGATTTAATGTACTTATTAGATCTAATATGGCTCGAATCTTTAGTATTCTCTTATTTATTACCTGTGTCTACTATTTAGGCAGAGTACCGTCACCCATTATTACTAAGAAACTGAAAGAAACCTCAGAAACGGAAGAAAGGGGGGAAAGCGAGGAAGAAACAGATGTAGAAATAGAAACAACTTCCGAAACAAAGGGGACTAAACAGGAACAAGAAGAATCCACTGAAGAAGATCCTTCTCCTTCTCTTTTTTCGGAAGAAAAGGAGGATCCGGACAAAATGGATGAAACAAAAGAGATCCGAATGAATGGAAAGGGAAAAACAAAGGATGAATTCCACTTTAAAGAGACACGCTATAAAAATAGACCAATTTATGAAACTTCTTATCTAGATGGGAATCAAGAAAATTCGAAGTTAGAAATATTTCAAGATAAAAAGGATAAAGAGATATTCTGGTTTGAAAAACCTCTTGTTAATATTCTTTTCGACTATAAACAATCAATATCAATATTAAATCAAAACAAAATTAAATAAAAAATATTAAATTATTAAATAAAAAAAAAATAAAAATGTAAAAATTTTTGATTATAATTATAATATAATTATTATAATATAATTATAATATAACTTATTTTGAATATGAAATATAATTAATATAAATTAACTTACTTTTTTTTATTTTATAATTTAAAAAATGAAAATGAATAAAAAAATGAATACATAAAATAAATACAATAAGAGATAAGAAGAAATTCGGCCACCACCTATATATTTGATACCCTCTCCGACAAAAAAACTTGTAATACCGACTCCATTCGTAATTCCTTCAATTACTCGTTTATCAAAAAAATCAGTTAGTTGAGCTAATCCTCTTATACCGTTATTTAAGGATATTGCATAAAAAACATCTATGTAACCACGATTATATGACCAATCATATATCACATTTATTATTTTTTCCCAAAGAATTCGATTGGGAACACTTTTAAGAAATGAATTTCGGAAGTTCAAATTTTGTAAAGATGAATAAACAGGCTTATATAAAAAAGACGCTATAAATATTCCGATATAAGCTATACTCAATGAAAAACTTGCATTTGTCACAAATTCATACCAATCCACAGAATTATTTGGATTTTGATATATTATAGCTGGAGTTAACAATTTTGATAATATATCAAAATCCATTCCTTGTTGATTCATAGGAATTCCTATGGCTCCAATGAACAAAGTAAATATACCTAATACAAGCATAGGAAATAGCATAGCACTATCCGATTCATGGGGATACGAAAAAGTGTTCTTAATGTCAAAATGAGCAATAGTAATAAAGGGTCGCGTCATCTTTCTTATATTAATATCAATTGGATATGTCTTCTTCCCCAAAAAAGAAATCCTTTCATTATTATTCATTGTTAATAAAGATAATAACCGAAAATCTTTTTTAATTATTTTTTTCCCTTCTTTATCTTTTCCCCATAGACATATTGAATAAAACGAGTTATTTGTTTTACCGCTGTAATTTTGAAAATTTACATTTAAAGAGCCCTCAAACGTAAGTAAATAGATCCGAAACATATAAAATGCAGTTAATCCTGCTGTGGAAAAAGCTATTATTGCAAAAATCGGTGAATACAACCAACTATCATTAAGAATTTCATCTTTGGACCAAAAACAGGCAAGGGGTGGAATACCACAAAGGGAAAGTATACCTAATAAAAAAGCAGTTTTTGTAATTGGCACATGTTTTATTAAACCACCCATAAGAACCATATTTTGACTTTTATCTGGAGAATATCCAACAATAGCTTCCATTGAATGAATGATTGATCCGGACCCTAAAAACAACAATGCTTTTGAATAAGCATGAGTAATCAAATGAAATAAAGCAGCTCGATAAGACCCAATACCTAGAGCTAACATCATATAACCCAATTGAGACATTGTAGAATAGGCTAAACTTCTCTTAATATCTTTTTGAGCAAGAGCTAAAGTAGCTCCTAATAGTAATGTTATTATACCTATTAAAGCGATTATATTCATTATGTAAGGTATAACCATGAAAAGAGGAAGAAGCCGAGCGACAAGAAAAATTCCTGCTGCTACCATAGTAGCAGCATGTATAAGAGCTGAAATAGGAGTAGGTCCTTCCATAGCGTCAGGTAACCATATGTGAAGGGGGAATTGAGCGGATTTAGCAATTGCACCAGAAAATAATAAGAAGGCACACAAAGTAACAAATAAAAAATGAACTTCATTATTATAAATCAAACTATTGAATATTTCAAACAAATCCCGAAATTCGAAACTGCCCGTTATCCAATAAAGACCTAAGATTCCTAATAATAAACCAAAATCCCCTACACGATTAGTTACAAACGCTTTTTGACAAGCATTCGCGGCAATCGTTCGTGTGAACCAAAAACCTATTAATAGATAAGAACACACTCCAACTAATTCCCAAAAAATATAAATTTGTATCAAATTAGAACTAGTCACTAATCCCAACATTGAAGTATTGAAAAAACTCATATAAGCAAAAAATCTCAAATATCCTTGATCATGAGACATATAATTGTCACTATAAATAAGAACCATAATTCCAACAGTAGTAATTAAGATTAACATAATAGAAGTAAGTGGATCGATCAAGTAGCTGAACTCTAAAGAAAAGTCATTATTGATGGTCCAAGACCATACATATTGATAGATATAACTGTTATTTATTTGCTGAATAGACAGATTGGCTGAAAAAATCATAACTATACTTAACAATAAAACACTAGGAAAAGCCCACATGCGGCGAAGATCTTTTGTTGCCTTCGGAAAAAGGAGAAGTCCCACCCCTATTAACATAGGAATTATAACTGGAATGAAAGGTATGATCCATGAATATTGGTATGTATATTCCATAAAAACAAATAAAAATCTTTTATTCTTAGTTAACTGTTTCTGATTCATCAGCTCTTATTTTTTTTGAAAGGAGTCAGTTAATAAAAAAAATTAAGATAAGATATGTAAAACTAAAATAAATATCTTTTATTCTTAATTATTCTAAATCTTTTCCAAATACTTCAAACAAAAAAGATATTTCAAATCAAGAAGTTAGAATTGGTCAAATGAGATGACCAAGTTACCATTGAAAAATAAATACTTATCTTTTTTAAGTAAGATTTTATGAAACTACAAAAAAAAAAATAAAAATCTCAATTCTTATTACAATTTACATAATACAATATTTGAATCTCTAGAGAGAGTAAGGACAAATAATTACACCAAAAAGAATATGTTATTTTAATAGAATTCATAAAAGACAGACACAGTCCATAACTTAACCCCAGAAAAAAAAAGAGTTCTTTTTTTTTTTAGTTCGTTTATTCAGAATCATTAACCAATGAAGTTTTTTAATTGAGTGAAGGAATTACAAAAATAAAAGGACTTATTTTTTATTTTATATAAAAATATAAAAAATGATGTATACTTTAACAGATTAACTACTAGTCTCATTTTAATTTTACAATTTTCATTAGGTGCACTCTTTTTTTGAGCTTGACCAATTAAGCAATTAATATAAAAAAAAGATTATTAACGTTTTTTTATTAAATTCAAAAATAAAAGGTTGGTTTCTTATTTCTTAAACTTTTTGATGTATTTTATTACATGTATAAATATAGCATGACGAAAATAAACAACATAAAGACACAACCGCTTTGGTTTATATTTTTATATTTTTTATGAAAAGAGTCGAATTTAGACAATAAAGAGAGAATTATATATTATAGAGAATTATATATTATATAGTAAAAAACAATTGGTTTTGAACAATAGATGTCTTTCACATCCAACTATAGAACTGAATACCCTATCATAATTTTTTAATGGCAGTTCCAAAAAAACGTACTTCCATATCAAAAAAACGAATTCGTAATAATATTTGGAAAAGGAAGGGGTATTGGGTAGCATTAAAAGTTTTTTCATTAGCGAAATCTCTTTCTACAGGGAATTCAAAAAGTTTTTTTGGATAACAAGAAATAAATAATTAAACATTGGAATAATCTGGATCTATCTCTGACTCTAAAAAGAGTCTAGTTTTGAATTTCGTTTAGAATTTATAATAATTTATATAGAATAATCTTTTTATATATAAATTATTATATCTATTAAATTATTATATCTATATATAGAAATGATTTTCAAATAGGAAAGAACAAATATTTATTCGAAAAGAGCAAACATAAGATAATATAAGATCTTTAATCCAAATTAATGATCCGTTGAAACTAATTTTTTAAGTTTAAAACTTGTTTTGGAATCTTCGGAACACTCATTTTAAAAAATCATTATCAATATATATAATCCTTATCCTTATATATCCCTTATATCCCTCGTATAAAATATCCACCTAAATGCGACAAGAAGCTTTTATCAATGGATATTTTATACGAGAAATGTATAAATTTTGGTCATAAAAAAAATAATAAAAAGAAAAAAAGAACATTGAATTGCGGTAAAAACTATGTAGTTAGAAAAGTTCCATTTTAGGAGAGTATAAACTAAAAGAACTCCATTGTTAATGTTACGTTAAATAAAATAGACACTATAAATCTAAATATTAAATAAAATAATAAAAAATAAGGATTATTATTGTAACTAGGTTCAAATCACTATTTTTTAAACGAGTTTTGATTCATCAATTTCTTTATTCATGAATTTCAATGTTTCTTATAAAATAAAACTCAAAAATATTGAATGATTGAGTACTTTAACCTCGACAATTGAATAAAAATAGGTTATTATGATTTCGAAAAGCCGCTATGGTGAAATCGGTAGACACGCTGCTCTTAGGAAGCAGTGCTAGAGCATCTCGGTTCGAGTCCGAGTGGCGGCATGGCATCTTATAAAAGAGTAAGTCCTATAATGAATTCAATTCCCGATTTCCATTTCTATAATTGGGAGATTCTCCTCTTTTTTTATAATTTTTTATGATATTTTCCATTTTAGAGCATATATTAACTCATATATCCTTTTCGGTTGTTTCAATTATAATTTCAATTCGTTTGATAATCTTATTAGTTAATGAAAGCGCAGAACTATATGATTCATCAGAAAAAGGCATAAAAACCACTTTTGTCTGTATAACAGGATTATTAGTTACTCGTTGGATTTATTCAAGGCATTTACCTTTAAGTGATTTATACGAATCATTAATTTTTCTTTCATGGAGTTTGTCCATTATTCATATGGTTCCGTATTTAAAAAAAAAAAAAAACCCTTTAAGCGCAATAACCGCGCCAAGTGTTATTTTTACCCAAGGCTTTGCTACTTCTGGTTTTTTAACCGAAATGCATCAATCCGTACTATTAGTACCCGCTCTCCAATCTCATTGGTTAATGATGCATGTAAGTATGATGGTATTGGGCTATGCATCTCTTTTATGTGGATCATTATTATCAGTAGCTCTTATAGTCATTACATCTCGCAAAGTCATAAGTATTTTTGAGAAAAGCAATAATGAGTCGTTTTGTTTTGATGAGATCCAATACATGAACGAAAGAAACAATGTTTTATGGAACACTTCCTTAATTTCTTCTAGGAATTATTATAGGTCTCAATTGATTCAACAATTGGATCATTGGAGTTATCGTATTATTGGTATAGGTTTTATCTTTTTAACCATAGGTATTCTTTCGGGAGCAGTATGGGCAAATGAGGCATGGGGCTCATATTGGAATTGGGATCCGAAAGAAACTTGGGCATTTATTACTTGGACCGTATTCGCGATTTATTTACATATTCGAACAAATAAAGATTTTGAGGTTGTAAATTCTGCAATTGTAGCCTCTATGGGATTTCTTATAATTTGGATATGCTATTTTGGGGTCAATCTATTAGGAATAGGGCTACATAGTTATGGTTCATTTACCCTAACATCTAACTGAAGAAAGAACCTAATGAACACAAATAAACATGGGACAGCATATATATAAGAAAACGTCGTGTAAGCCATCGAGAACCTTTTGAATCACTAGTTTGATTCAAAAGGTTCTTACAAAGGCCAAACATATCTGGTTAAAAGTATAATTCATTTTTATTTTTAACTTAAGTTTAAGTTAAATAAGTTAAAAATAAACTTAAGAGAAGAAAAAATATTTGTTTTTTGTAATTGTACAACGAATTTTTTAAACATCTTATTCTTATTATAGTATAAGATTGATGTTTGATTTTTTATTTTATTAATTTTTTTAATAATTATCTATAATTACTATAATTATCTATAAAAATAATTAGATATAATATCTTCGACCTTGTCAACGGATAGTGAGAAAACGAAATCCGGATAAATACCAATACCTATTACAGGTAAAAGGATAGAGATCGAAACAAATAACTCTCTCGGTCCAGAATCAAAAAAATAAGAGTTTGGAGCATTAAAAAACTTGTATCCATAGAACATTTGGCGTAACATAGATAATGAATAAATAGGAGTTAATATCATTCCAATTGCCATTACAAATGTAATTAGTATTTTTGTTATTAAAAAAAGATTTTGGCTGGTAATTAGTCCAAAAAATACTATTAATTCTGCAACAAAGCCACTCATCCCCGGTAATGCAAGGGAAGCCATCGATAAGATACTGAAAGTCGTGAATATTTTTGGAACTGGGATCGCCATTCCGCCCATTTCGTCGAGAGAAACAAGACGTATTCTATCAAAACTCGTTCCCGCCAAGAAAAAGAGTGCAGCGCCAATAAAGCCATGAGATATTATTTGTAAAATGGCTCCATTGAGGCCCATATCACTTATAGAGCCAATTCCTATAATTATGAAACCCATATGAGATACGGAGGAATAGGCTATTCTTTTTTTTAAATTACGTTGACCGGGAGATGCTGAAGCTGCATAGATTATTTGAAGTGTGCCTACTATCATCAACCAGGGAGCAAATATAGAATGAGCGCGGGACAATAATTCCATATTGATCCGAACCAATCCATAGGCTCCCATTTTTAATAATATTCCGGCTAGAAGCATACAAGTACTATAATGTGCCTCTCCATGGGTGTCTGGTAACCATGTATGTAAAGGTATAATCGGTGATTTGACAGCAAAAGCAATAAGAAATCCAATATAGAATATTATTTCCAGTACTACTGGATAAGATTGATTAGCTGATATTTCAAAATTGAATGTTGGTTCATTGGAACCATATAAACCGATACCCAGAACTCCCATTAATAAAAAAACGGAACTTCCTGCAGTGTACAAAATAAACTTTGTAGCTGAATATAAACGTTTTTTTCCCCCCCACACGGATAGAAGTAGATAAACCGGAATTAATTCTAACTCCCACATGATGAAAAAAAGTAAAAGGTCTCGAGAAGAAAATGATCCTATTTGACCACTATACATTGCTAACATCAGGAAATGGAATAATCGGGAATCTCGAGTAACCGGCCGAGCCGCTGAAGTAGCTAAAGTGGTGATAAATCCTGTCAGCAAAATAGGTCCTATAGAAAGTCCATCTATTCCCAATCTCCAGTAAAAATCAAAAAGATTGATCCATTTATAATCCTCCGTCAGTTGCATTAATGGATCGTCCAATTGGAAATGATAATAGAATGCACAAGTTATTAGAAGGAGTTCTACGGTGCATATAAATATAGTGTACCACCTAATCATCTTATTTCCTCTATGAGGAAGAAAGAAAATTAAGGAACCCGCGAATATTGGCAAAACTACCACTATTGTTAACCAAGGAAAATAATTCGTAGTAAAAACAAGATACACTTGGACCAGAAAAGTCCGTGCTCGAAAAATCAAATATATAATTATATATTTGATTTTTCGAGCAGGGGGATTTTTGTCGGTAAAAAAAAAATCAAATATATTCAGGTGGGATTTTGGAAAGGGATCAATAAGCTAGGCCCATGCTTCGAGTTGTTTCATGCCATAAATAAACTCGAACACTCAAGTAATCCGTTGGACAGGCGGATTCACATCTCTTACAACCAACACAGTCTTCTGTTCTTGGAGCAGAAGCAATTTGCTTAGCTTTACATCCGTCCCAAGGTATCATCTCTAATACATCTGTGGGACAGGCTCGGACACATTGAGTACACCCTATACATGTATCATAAATCTTTACTGAATGTGACATTGGATATATAAATTTTTGAACATCATAAATTTTCGATCTAGTAAACTTGTAAATGAATTATACATATATTTAGACACCAGATGAATCAATGATTTACCAGAATTTTTCTAATCAATCTGCTTCCAGATCGACTCATACGAGAGGTCCAAGATACTTTGATTTCTTGCATTTTTTGTAAACACGATCAATACGTTATGTATCATCCATGTTAATTTAACTTGATAAATATTAGAATTTCTATGATTAATACACTACTACTTATTTAACAAATTCGATTGATTTATACGAGTTGATTTTTTGTTACGATAAATTGCGGAAACAATAGCTGGTCCAATAGCTGCTTCAGCGGCTGCAATAGCTATAACAAAAATTGAAAAAATATTTCCTTTTAATTGGCGACTATCAAAAAAATCAGAAAATGTTACGAAATTTATATTAACTGCATTCAGTATAAGTTCAAGACACATAAGGGCTCTAACCATATTTCGACTTGTGATCAATCCATAGATACCGATAGAAAATAAATAGGCACTCACAACAAGTACATGTTCGAGCATCATTGACCAACTCCTTATCAATTTTGATTCATTTCAAGATGAAAAACAATTTAATGAGTTTAAGTGACTAGAATAAAAAAAAGTACTGAATAAGGGAATCTATTGGCAATAGATCAAAAAAAAGAATCTCTATTTTAGACATAAACAATCTTCAAATAAGATTGAAGTGAGGGGAAATGGATGTGATAACACAGAACAAAGTTTCATTTTGATTTCGGTTACTAGTTCGAAAGATTTATTACTGGCGGGCCACAGCAATTGCGCCTATCAAAGCAGCTAAAAGAATTATCGAAATGAGTTCAAATGGAAGAAAAAAATCTGTTGATAAATGAATTCCAATTTGTTGACTGTTACTTATCAAATCTTGCTCTATAATTTGGTTTGATCTTGTAGTCCAAATAATCCCGTACCATGACGTATCCAGAATAGTAGTCATTAGTGAAACAAAAATACCTGTACAAACCAACAAAGTAACGCCATCCCCAACGGTCCAAAGATGAAAATCTTTGTAATATTCTGAATCGTTCATGAACATGACAGCAAATATAATTAAGATATTTATAGCTCCCACGTAAATAAGGAGCTGTGCGGCAGCTACAAAATGAGAGTTTGATAGAATATACAATAAGGATATACAAACAAGAACCAATCCCAACGAAAAAGCAGAATAAATTGGGTTGGTAAGTAATACTACCCCTATGCCTCCTAATATAAGACCGGATCCCAAAAAGACTAAAAGAAAATCATGTATTGGTCCGGGCAAATCCATTATATGTAAAGAGATAAATAAATTGAAATTTTTTCATGACCTTATTGAA